CAATCCAAATCACGATGGTATTTTCTTGTTCCTGAATGGGTCTCTTTCATCTTTTTAGGTCTATGCTCTACTCCGGGTAAAGATCTGCCCGATTTGGATTTGCACATATAGGACAAATCTTCCCATCACCATTTCTTTTTGTTATGACTTTACAAATAACAAACAGCAATCATTTATGATACATGTAGTAATCATAGATATATTACCAATTGGGTTTTTTCTAAACGGAGCCTGGATACTTCATTTTTTAGTCCAACCAAAGCCAACCATAAATTATTCTAATTGATAATAGTACTATGAATCTCCCCAAAGAATGCATCTAATTGCACTTCACGCTCCAATTTTTTGATGATTCAATTTCTCTTTCTTGGGCGAAACAGAGGATATCTCGATCGGGGGAGAGAACGGGGAAATCCCATATGACCCAATATATCTGACAAGTCGCACTATACGTCAACCCAAGATGCATCTTCCTCTCCAGGACTGCGAAAAGGTACTTTTGGAACACCAATAGGCATGAATTGAAAGAAAAAAGAACTAAATACTATATTTGACTTTGATGTGGAAACGTAACAATATGGTTTTATTGTCTTTATAATATTGGCTTTATCATATTTATTTTATCCATAAATTAGAAAAATTTAGAAAGAAAGACAAAATAAATAAAGGAAAATTTTTACGAATAAGTCCTTCTAATGATAAACATTTACTCATAGAAAATGGTACCAACCCCCCATTGCGTATTGATACTTATCGAGTATAGAATAAATCTGCTTCTCTTTGTTCCTACGAACAGAATTATTCCATTATTACAAACAGAATAGAATAAATAGTAACCTAGCCCTTCTTAGGAAATAATCCACCGAACAAGGGAGGTCCATAGGATAGTCATAGTATAGTTTTTTTCAATGCAATAAAGTTACGTAGTGTCTATTTTTCTTTGATAAAGGGGTATTTTCCATGGGTTTGCCTTGGTATCGTGTTCATACCGTTGTATTGAATGATCCCGGCCGGTTGCTTTCCGTTCATATAATGCATACAGCTCTGGTTGCTGGTTGGGCGGGCTCGATGGCTCTGTATGAATTAGCAGTTTTTGATCCTTCTGACCCTGTTCTTGATCCAATGTGGAGACAGGGTATGTTCGTTATTCCCTTCATGACTCGGTTAGGAATAACCAATTCATGGGGAGGTTGGAGTATCACAGGAGGGACTGTAACGAATCCGGGAATTTGGAGTTACGAAGGTGTAGCTGGGGCACATATTGTGTTTTCTGGCTTATGCTTTTTGGCAGCTATCTGGCATTGGGTCTATTGGGATCTAGAAATATTTTGTGATGAACGGACAGGAAAACCTTCTTTGGATTTGCCCAAGATCTTTGGAATTCATTTATTTCTCTCCGGGGTGGCTTGCTTTGGTTTTGGTGCATTTCATGTAACAGGCTTGTATGGTCCCGGAATATGGGTGTCTGATCCTTATGGACTAACGGGAAAAGTACAACCTGTAAATCCGTCGTGGGGCGTGGAAGGATTTGATCCTTTTGTTCCGGGAGGAATAGCTTCTCATCATATTGCAGCAGGTACATTGGGCATATTAGCGGGTTTATTCCATCTTAGCGTCCGACCGCCACAACGTCTATACAAAGGATTGCGTATGGGAAATATTGAAACCGTACTTTCCAGTAGTATCGCAGCTGTCTTTTTTGCAGCTTTTGTTGTTGCTGGAACTATGTGGTATGGTTCAGCAACTACCCCCATCGAATTATTTGGCCCGACTCGCTATCAATGGGATCAGGGTTACTTCCAGCAAGAGATATATCGAAGAATTAGCGCTGGGCTAGCCGAAAATCAAAGTTTATCAGAAGCCTGGTCTAAAATTCCTGAAAAATTAGCTTTTTATGATTATATCGGCAATAATCCGGCAAAAGGAGGATTATTCAGGGCAGGCTCAATGGATAACGGAGATGGAATAGCGGTTGGATGGTTAGGACACCCTATCTTTAGAGATAAAGAAGGCCGTGAGCTTTTTGTACGTCGTATGCCTACTTTTTTTGAAACATTTCCAGTCGTTTTGGTAGACGGCGATGGAATTGTTAGAGCTGATGTTCCTTTTAGAAGGGCAGAATCGAAGTATAGTGTTGAACAAGTAGGTGTAACCGTTGAGTTCTACGGCGGTGAACTCAATGGAGTCAGTTATAGTGATCCTGCTACTGTGAAAAAATATGCTAGACGCGCTCAATTGGGTGAAATTTTTGAATTAGATCGTGCGACTTTGAAATCCGATGGTGTTTTTCGTAGCAGTCCAAGGGGTTGGTTTACTTTTGGGCATGCTTCGTTTGCTTTGCTCTTCTTCTTCGGACACATTTGGCATGGTGCTAGAACCTTGTTCAGAGATGTTTTTGCCGGTATTGACCCAGATTTGGATGCTCAAGTAGAGTTTGGAGCATTCCAAAAACTTGGGGATCCAACTACAAGAAGACAGCCAGTCTGATACAGGACTGCTT